CGCCGCTACTAAGGGAATCGTTTTTACTTTTTTTTCCTCTGGGTACTAAGATGTTTCAGTTCCCCAGGTTCGCTCTTTCTTCCTTATGAATTGGGGAAGAAGTTCTATGGAGTTGCCTCATTCGGAAACCTCCGGATCAAAGCTTTTTGCCCGCTCCCCGGAGCGTATCGCCGGTCATCGCGTCCTTCATCGCTTCTGAATACCAAGGTATCCCCCAAAAGCCCTTTCTTTCTTGAATCAAAATACAAATTCTGTAGCCAGAATAAGGGGTGTGGAGATAAGCGGACTCGAACCGCTGACATCTGCCGTGCAAAGGCAGCGCTCTACCAGCTGAGCTATATCCCCAGCTGGGCTATCCTGGACTTGAACCAGGGACCTCACCCTTATCAGGGGTGTGCTCTAACCAACTGAGCTAATAGCCCTACCTTACTGGGAGGATCTAGTTTTTAAACCAGTCCTATATTTGGTCCTAATCGACCTAAAAATGGGTATATCCCATTGTTGTTAAAGGAGGTCATCCAGCCGCACCTTCCGGTACGGCTACCTTGTTACGACTTCACCTCGGTCACTACTTTTACCTTCGGCATTTCCTTCCTTACGGTTAGGATAACGACTTCGGGTACAAGCAGCTCCCATGGTGTGACGGGCGGTGTGTACAAGGCCCGGGAACGGATTCACCGCTGTGTAGCTGACCAGCGATTACTAGCGATTCCAGCTTCATGCAGGCGAGTTGCAGCCTGCAATCTGTACTTGGAGTAAGTTTCAAAGATTAGCTCGTCTTCGCAGACTTGCAACTTATTGTCTTACCCATTGTAGGACGTGTGTAGCCCAGGGTGTAAGGGGCATGATGACTTGACGTCGTCCTCACCTTCCTCCGGTTTGTCACCGGCAGTCTTTTTAGACAAATGAACTAAAAATAAGGGTTGCGCTCGTTGCGGGACTTAACCCAACATCTCACGACACGAGCTGACGACAGCCATGCACCACCTGTAGAAGCGGAATAAGGACTCCTTTTCAGAAGACCAACACTTCTAGCAAACCCTGGTAAGGTTCTTCGCGTTGCATCGAATTAAACCACATCCTCCACCGCTTGTGCGGGCCCCCGTCAATTCCTTTGAGTTTCACTCTTGCGAGCGTACTTCCCAGGCGGGATACTTAACGCGTTAGCTAAGATACTGAACGGGTCGATACGTCCAACATCGAGTATCCATCGTTTACGGCTAGGACTACTGGGGTATCTAATCCCATTTGCTCCCCTAGCTTTCGTCTCTGAGTGTCAGTAATAGCCCAGTAGAGTGCCTTCGCCATCGGTGTTCTTTCCAATATCTACGCATTTCACCGCTCCACTGGAAATTCCCTCTACCCCTACTATACTCAAGTCTCCTAGTTTCCACTGCAGATTTGAGGTTGAGCCTCAAGGTTTAACAGTAGACTTAGGAAACCACCTGCAGACGCTTTACGCCCAGTGATTCCGGATAACACTTGCATCCCCCGTCTTACCGCGGCTGCTGGCACGGAGTTAGCCGATGCTTTCCACCTTAAGTACCGTCAGATCTTCTTCCTTAAGGCACCGAGGTTTACAACTCAGTAAGTCTTCGTCCCTCACGCGGTATTGCTCTGTCAGGCTTTCGCCCATTGCAGAAAATTCCTCACTGCTGCCTCCCGTAGGAGTCTGGACCGTGTCTCAGTTCCAGTGTGGCTGATCGTCCTCTCAGACCAGCTACTGATCGTCGCCTTGGTAGGCCATTACCCTACCAACTAGCTAATCAGCCGCGAGCTTCTCTTCAGGCAGAGTTTCCTCTTTTTCACCCGTGGGCATATGGGGTTTTAGCGAATGTTTCCACTCGTTATCCCCCTCCTAAAGGCAAATTCTCACGTGTTACTCACCCGTCCGCCACTAAAATTAACCGAAGCTAATTTTCGTTCGACTTGCATGTGTAAGGCATACCGCCAGCGTTCATCCTGAGCCAGGATCAAACTCTCCGTAGTATTTCCTAGTTCTTTTTTCTTTTCAACTTAGTTAGGACCTTTTTACAAGTTACTAAGCTGTTTTATGTATTGGAGAAACTCCACAATTCATACAATACTTATGAGAATAGGGTTTTGTCAAGTGTTAAATAAATGTTTGCTATTTTTTTTCTGGTCAAAATAAACAGAGTTGACAGTTTGGCAATAATAAATTAAAATTTTTCACAGTTAAGAATCTAAATAAATGTGACCTTAAAATAAATCTTGAAACCAATACCAAAAAGGAAACCCATCATGGGAAAACGAATCCAACCTTGGCAAATATATAGACATCAATTGCCGAATGTTTACACTGTTTTCAGCACGACTAGTATACAGATACAAACGAAAGCTTTGGAAGCTTGCCAAACTATCTGCAACTTTATTTTGACTTTTGATATGGCCCTTGAAAAAAACATGAATGATATAACTGGCGAGCAAAGCCTATTTGCCACACAAGAGGATGAGTTAATTTATACGTTAGGAGGAAAATTAGTAGTAACAGCTTCAGATATAGCTGAAGTTGTTGCGCTATGGACAGGTTTACCTGCAACTAATTTGACTCGTGACCAAGCCGAACGTTTTATACATTTAGAACAAGATCTTAGTAATCATATTATTGGTCAGGATCATGCTTTAGCTGTAGTAGCAAAATCCTTAAGACGATATGCTGCAGGCTTACGAAATCCGAAACGTCCAATTGGAAGCTTTTTACTTTCTGGTCCAACAGGTGTAGGAAAGACTGAGCTAACTAAACAATTAGCTGAAAGTCTTTTTGGATCTCAAAAAGCACTTATTCGGCTAGATATGTCTGAATATATGGAAAAGCATACTGTTGCTAGATTAATAGGATCTCCCCCAGGATATGTAGGTTTCGAAGAGGGTGGACAGTTAACTGATGCAGTACGTAGTCGTCCATACTCTATAGTATTATTTGATGAAATTGAAAAAGCACATCCCGATGTGTATAATGTATTATTACAAATCTTAGATGATGGAATTTTATCTGATTCAACAGGAAGAACTGTTTCCTTCCAAAATACACTTATAATTCTAACATCTAACTTAGGATCACAAACTATTCTTGAGTTCTGTGCACAAAAGCCGACTAGAACACCTGAGGAAGAAGCTATGCTTAAGAAACTTGTTATACAGACGTTAGGGTCGAAATTTAGACCTGAGTTTCTTAATAGGTTAGATGATATCGTAATCTTCCATCCTCTTTCACGTGACCATATAAGTACAATCGCCTTCATACTCTTAGACGAAGTAGATGAACGACTTGCACGTAAAGGTTTTCACCTTTTAGTAACAAGTAGATTATTAGCTACAATTCGTCAAGAAGGTTTTAACTCTATGTACGGTGCACGACCACTAAGACGTGCTATCAGTAAATGGGTTGAAGATCCTATTGCTGAAAAACTTTTGCATGTTGAAGATGAAATTGAATTTGGAAGTAGTATCCTGGTCGACGTAGAAGATAGTGATCCTGGTACTCCTCAGGTTTTAGTTCTTCCACCAGGTCTTAGAGAGGAAATACAAGCCCGAAATCGTGGTCTAATTGTAGCTCCTACATCCTAACTTTCTTTTCTTGGTTTTCCCTGGGGTAACATTTACCCTTAAATAATTTGTATGATCAAACTCCGTTTTGCCCTTTCTATTTTGCTTTGTCTTTTACCTGCACTTCCATCTGTTGCAATTGAATTAGATGAAGCAACACGTACCGTTCGCGCTGATGCGAAGGGGAATCAAACTACTTTAAGTCCTGAACAAGTTAAACGTGGAAAGCGTCTATTTAATGCATCTTGCGGACAATGTCATGTTGGTGGTCTTACTAAAACGAATCCAAACGTAGGATTAGATCTTGAGGCATTAAGTCTTGCTACTCCATCACGTGACAATGTTGAAGCACTTGTAAACTACATGAAAGACCCTACAACTTATGATGGTCTAGAATCAATTGCTGAAATCCATCCAAGTATTAAAAGTGCTGATATCTTCCCAAGAATGAGATCACTTAGTGAAGAAGACCTTGAAGCTATTGCTGGCCATATCTTAATCCAACCCAAAATCAGTTCAGAAAAATGGGGCGGTGGGAAAATTTATTATTAATTCAAATAATTCCTCAGGAGAACCCATGAAACTAAATCCTCTAAGATATCTTTCTCTTAGTCTTTTCGTTCCATTCCTATTCTCAACAGTTTCAGTAGCTGCTGATATTGAAAATGGCGAACGCATTTTTAGTGCAAACTGTTCAGCCTGTCACGCTGGCGGTAATAACGTAATCATCCCTGAAAAAACTCTAAAGAAAGAAGCTTTAGAGGCAAATGGTATGAATAGTGTTGATGCTATTACATACCAAGTGACAAACGGAAAAAATGCTATGCCTGCATTTGGTGGTCGATTAGATGATAGCGATATCGAAGATGTCGCAAATTATGTATTATCACAATCTGAAAAAGGTTGGGATTAAGTAGTTGTGTTAAATTAAATTAGAAATCGAGGACGAAAACTCCTTCCCCTACTGGGATCGTGAGGGAGCATTTCATCCTCTGTGGTAAACCTAAGAAAGGGTTCCACTTTATCTTACCATTTTGTTTTGATTTCCCCCCACAAACGAACATGAGTACAACTCGAAAGTCCACAATAGTGGATTTTAATACAGTAGAAACAATTGTTTAATTTGATTTTTAAGTGTATAACATAAAAAAGTATAACTTGACAAACTTTTAATGAAGTGTCAAAACTCTTATAAAAAATTAATAAATTTATATGGCAGTTCCAAAGAAACGTACCTCAAGAACTAAAACAAAAACTAGAAAAGCACAATGGTTTAGAAAAGCCTATATAGCTAGTCAAAAAGCATGGTCTCTAAGTTGTTCTATAGCAAATGGAAATTCTAATAGTTTTGTTTTGGATAAATCTGTAAAGTCTAATTAAATTTAATTATAAATTAATCGGGATGACAGGATTTGAACCTGTGACATTCTGCTCCCAAAGCAGACGCGCTACCAAACTGCGCTACATCCCGTACATTTAATGTGTATATTATTTTATATACTCTGTCTATAACTTAATAAGTTAGAAATAGGGTATTTAAAGTAAATCGTTTTAATATTCATTAAACCAATTTAAATTTTTGATCAAATTAAATTTAATTTTAATTCATAAGAATAAAAAATGTAAATTTTTTTTTTAAACTAAAAAGGGTATGTAGCTTAAAGGATAAAGTAATGGTTTCCGATGCCAGAGAGTATGGGTTCAATTCCCATCATACCCTTATGGGGCTGTTATATGGTTTTCGACGATTGATATGTCTATAAACTAATTAAACAATGTTTAAATTAAACTTTTAAAGAAAGCAAACTTGTTTTGCTTAATTTTCTGAAAATTCTAATACCTAGAAAGGTTAATTATCGCTAAAACTAATTTTAAGAAAAATATTATTAAGATTTTCTAAATAGTTATAATTATAATTGTATTTACTAGACTTTAATTGTATACTAAACAAAATAGTTTTAGTTTTCAATCGGATGTAGGTTCAACTCCTACCAGCTCCATTAACTAAAATATTTTTAAACTTTGCATCTGTGGCCGAGCGGTTGAAGGCACCGGACTCATAATCCGTTTTCTGTAAAGAACATCGCTGGTTCGAACCCAGCCGGATGCATTTAATGTTAATAGACTGTTCTTGCTTCTTACCAACCTTTTGAGTATTCTTAATTATGACAAAATTTGTCAAATTTGCATCTATAGCTCTACTAAATTCATTAACTCTTCCTCTTTTAGCAAATGCAGATATTGGTGGTCTTAATCCTTGTAAGGATTCAGAAGTATTCCAAAAAAGATTAGCTAAAACTGTAAAAAAACTGGAATCTAGACTTAAAAAATATGAGGAATCATCTCCACCAAGTCTTGCCATTCAACAGCAAATAAACCAAACAAAACAAAGGTTTACGCGTTATGGAAATTCAAATCTGCTATGTGGTAATGATGGTCTACCTCATTTAATTACTGATGGTCGTTGGAGTCATGCTGCTGAATTTCTAGCTCCAAGCATTCTTTTCCTTTATATAACAGGATGGATTGGTTGGGTAGGTCGTAAGTATATACGAACTATAAGCGAAAGTTCAAATCCTACAGAAAAAGAAATTATTATTGATGTTCCATTAGCAATTTCAATTATGACTTCAGGATTTGTATGGCCTTTTGCCGCTTGGCAAGAATTTTTAAGTGGTGATTTAATAGCATCTGATGATACAATAACAACATCACCTAAATAAAGCTTTTTAGAAATATTTATATATATATATATAATTTTAAGGAAATCTAAATTTATGACATCATCTTTATTTCAATTTTTAAACAGTTTAGTTTTAGGAACATTACTTGTAGTTATTCCTATTGGTCTTGCACTTGCTTTTGTAAGTAAAGCCGACCGTGTAAAACGTGTGTAGAGCGTTAAATGCTTTTTATGATAAATATAATTTTTGAGCCAAATATCCTTTTAGCTATTCTGATTAGCCTTGTAATGGTTTTTTTATACTTTCTTAGAATTGTCAAACCACAAATTGCCCGGGATCAGGATATATTTTTTGCAACGATCGGACTACTTTATAGTTCGATCCTAATTATTCATGGATGGAGATTAGATCCGATTCTTTTATTTAGCCAAGTTCTTATAAATTCTATCTTGGTACCAACATGTTGGGAAAATATTAGATTACGAGCTATTGCACATGCATTCCAAAAAATAAATCAACAACCAAAAAAACTTTAATAAAACTTTTAAAGGAATATAAACATGAAATTAGCTTATTGGATGTACGCTGGACCAGCTCATATAGGTACATTAAGAATTGCTAGTTCATTTCGTAAAGTACATGCTATTATGCATGCACCCTTAGGTGATGATTACTATAATGTAATGAGATCAATGTTAGAAAGAAAGCGCGATTTTACACCTGTAACAGCGAGTGTAGTTGATCGTCATGTTTTAGCTCGTGGTTCACAAGAAAAAGTGATACAAAATATAAGTCGCAAAGACAAAGAAGAAAAACCCGATTTAGTAATCCTTACACCAACTTGTACATCAAGTATTTTACAAGAAGATTTACAAAATTTCGTAAGTCGTGCATCTCAAGATACAAAAGCCGATATATTATTAGCTGATGTAAATCATTATAGAGTAAATGAGTTACAAGCTGCAGATAGAACTCTAGAGCAAATTGTTAAATTTTATATTGAAAAATCCGAAAAAACTCAAACCTTAGTAACTGAAAAAACACTAAAACCATCTGTAAATATTATAGGTCCGTGTAATTTAACGTTTCATGGTCAGCATGATATTGCTGAATTAAAACGATTATTAGCCGATTTAGGATTAAAAATTAATGTCATTTTGCCAGAGTCAGCTTCGGTTGATGAAATTAAAAATATGCCTAAAGCATGGTTTAACATTATACCTTATCGAGAAATTGGACTATTAACAGCTAATTATCTAGAAAAGAAATTTGATATGCCTTTTATAAATATACCACCTATTGGTATTTTAGAAACAGCAAATTTTATTCGCAAAATTCAAACAATTTTAAACAACTTTGGAATTGATAAAGATTTTGAAAATTATATTGATATTCAGACAAGATTTGTTTCACAGTCTGCATGGTTTTCAAGATCAATAGATTGTCAAAATTTATTAGGGAAGACAGCTGTAGTTTTTGGTGATGCTACACATTCTGCAGCATTAACAAAAATTTTATCAAAAGAAATGGGCATAAAAGTATTAGTTGCAGGGACATATTGTAAACATCAAGAAGAATGGTTTCGTTCTGAAGTTCAAGACTTCTGTGATGAAATACTTTTAACTGATGATCATACTTTGGTTGCAGATATGATAGCTAAATTAGAACCCTCAGCAATTTTTGGCACACAAATGGAACGTCACATAGGTAAACGGTTAAACATACCTTGTGGAGTAATTTCAGCACCTGTTCATATACAAAATTTTCCTTTAAGTTATCGACCTTTTATGGGATATGAAGGAAGTAACCAGATTGCAGATTTAATCTATAATTCATTTACTTTAGGTATGGAAGATCATTTGCTTGAGATATTTGGTGGTCATGACACGAAAAATATTGAAATATCTTCTCTTACAAAAGAACTAGAATGGGATTTGCAAGCTCTTAATGAACTTAAAACAATCCCTGGCTTTGTACGCGGAAAAATAAAACGTAATGTTGAAAAATTTGCAAAAACTCATAATATTACTAAAATAACTTTAGACGTAATGTATGATTGCAAAGAAAATGGTAATGTCTAAGAATATTAAATTATTAAATAAAAGATTACTTTCTGTGCAGTTAAAGAAAGCTTTATTGTATGCTTTTTTAGAAGCAAAAAAAAATAAAACTACAATAATTGATTCACAACTTTTACTATATGGTATTTTAAAAGTAAATAGTAGTTTAGCAAATAAGTTAATTAGACAAATTTATAAATCTAAATCTCCATCTTTTAATTCTATGGATAGTATTGACAACTTATTAGTTAAGTTGAAACTTAATATTCATATTAAAAATAAAATAATTTCAACACAAAGTGTTTATCCAAATTTTAGTAAACCTGTAAAACAACTTTTATTTTTTCTTCTCCGATCAGGAGGAGATCCACAAACTAAAGTTATCACAAGTCTACATGTATTAAAATATCTTTTATGTCAAAAGAATATTTGTATTCTAGTGAAAGATGGTTTAAGAATTTTTTAAGTAGTCTTAGAGAGTTTTTCTCTAAGACTACTTAAATTTATTTCATAATATAACTAGCTTTTTTCATTCAATTTATGCATAATAAATCACATAAATATTTAAATCCTCAGTAGCTCAGTGGTAGAGCAATCGGCTGTTAACCGATTGGTCGCTGGTTCAAGTCCAGCCTGGGGAGCTTTTTAGTATAATAGGTGTATACAATCTATTAAGATTTTCCCTTAAAGTAAAAAGTTAAAAAAACATTAACATTTTACTATTCTATTTTAAAATTATTATATAATAATGTAAAAAGGATTTACCCTTTTCTGATTAAAAAATTAGAAGGGGTCTAACTTAAAGATACAAAATCTAAAAAAGGAGAAAAAATGGCTGATTCTATATTATCGTCAAAGACGCCTGCCAAAGAAAGTTTACTAACTCCTCGATTTTATACAACTGATTTTGATGAAATGGCAAATCTTGACGTCTCTTCAAATGTTGAAGAAATTGAGGCTATTTTAGAGGAATTTAGAAGAGATTATAACCAGCGTCATTTTATTAGAGATAAAGAATTTTCAGACTCATGGTCAAAGTTGCCAGAACATACAAGAGCATTATTTATAGAATTTTTAGAACGATCTTGTACAGCTGAATTTTCAGGTTTTCTCTTATATAAAGAATTATCAAGAAACCTGAAAAATCAAAATCCACTTTTAGCTGAAGGATTTGCACTTATGTCTAGAGATGAAGCTAGACACGCAGGTTTTTTAAACAAAGCTATGAGTGATTTTAATTTAATCTTAGATTTAGGGTTTTTAACAAAAAGTCGAAAATATACATTTTTTGCACCAAAATTTATTCTTTATGCAACGTATTTATCAGAAAAAATAGGTTATTGGCGTTATATTACAATTTATCGTCATCTTGAACGAGCTCAAAAAGATCGTATATATCCTATTTTCCGTTTTTTTGAAAGTTGGTGTCAAGATGAAAATCGTCATGGTGATTTTTTTGCAGCTGTTCTTAAATCACAACCTCAATTGTTAACGGGATGGAAAAGTAAGCTTTGGTGTCGATTTTTTTTACTTTCTGTTTTTGCAACAATGTATTTAAATGATTGTCAACGTGCAGGTTTCTACCAAGCTATAGGTTTAGATGCACGTAAATTTGATCAATATGTAATTAGAAAAACCAATCAAAGTTCTCAGAAGTTGTTCCCTGTAATTCTTGATGTTGACCATCCAGATTTCTTTAAATACTTAGATGAATGTACCGAGATAAATCTTGAAATTCAAAAATTAGAAAAAAGTAATTCTATTGGAGATAAAGTTAGAAAGCTTTCTCTTACATTTGCTCTTGTAAGTCTACTAATCAAATTATACTTAATGAAACCGATTGAAACTTATAATACATGGACAACAATATATTAAATAAACTAAAATATTAGTTAACAAGTAACCAAAATATTTTATTTTGGTTACTTCTTTTTTTAACTTATTTTCTAAATCCACTCTCTTCAAAAGATAGTGTAAATAAATCGTTAACTCGACGACCAGAATCAATTAGTTCTAAAGGATCTTTTCTTAATCTATGACGTAAACACAATTGGCTAACTCGCTTAAAATGTTCAACTTTTACAACTTTTTCTTCATTGAAAGCAGCAAGAGCTTTTGCAGCACGACAAATTACTAAATCAGCACGTAAACCGTCTACATTTAATGCACTACACATACGTGAAGCTGCTTGTTTTAAGTTTTCTGGAAGCTTAACACATTTATAAAGATATTGAGCACGTTCTATTTTTTGTTTTAAATATTCTTCTTGAAACCAATAGTTGTTTTTCCAAATATTATCACTATCATCATAATCTACACGAGAATCGATGATATGAACACGTAAAAGAGGTTGCTCAACAGTTTTTATTTCCGTATACAGTCCAAATCTATCTAGTAATTGAGGTCTTACCTCTCCTTCTTCAGGGTTTCCAGATCCTATTAAAATAAATTTTGATGGATGACGAACAGAAACACCTTCACGTTCTACAACTGTATAACCTGAAGCTGAAGCATCAAGTAAAATATCAACAAGATGATCATCTAAAAGATTGACTTCATCTACATATAATAAACCACGATTTGCTTTTGCTAATAATCCCGGTTCAAAAGCTTTTTCACCTTCTGTTACAGCTCGTTCTAAATTAATACTTCCACAAATTCGATCTTCAGTTGCACCCAAAGGAAGGTCAACTAAAGGCATTTGTTTTATATCTATACGATCTGATTGAACTTTTAAATATGAGCTTTGTACTCTGTGGACTAATTTATCTTGACCAGTTTTTGAGGATTGGAAAGGAACTGTTTTCCGTATAGAAATTGGTGCACGATTATAAGGATCACCTTTAACAACAAGAATATCAGGTAATAAGTTTGCAAATGCTCTAATCGTTGTTGATTTTCCAGTTCCTCGATCACCTATAATTAATATACCTTTAATATCAGGCTCAATTACATTTAGAATTAAACCGAGTTTTAAATCATCTTGACCTTGGATAGCTAAAAATGGAAAAGATGCTCTAGCTTTTTTTGCCTTTATATCTTGTGAATTTCTTGCTTTAACTTTACTATTTTGAAATTGGTTGTTTATAATTTCCATTTCATTTATTTTTGTTAATTTTCCTATCTCACTAGATTCAGTGAGTATTTGTTGTTGCCCCCATCTACGACGTTGTTCTTTCATTATTAAACTTTTCCTAAAAACTAGGTTTTGAGATGTGAAATGATTGAATTTATTTTTTTAATCTTATAGATAAAAAAAATTTTAGATATTTAGTTTGATGTGGTAACAAAAAGATTAAACATAAAGTGATATAGCTAAACGATAAGCTAAAAGACCAGATACTGCACTAAGTGCTAATATAGCACCTATTTGAATTGGACTAAGCATACGAATTTTCCAAACTTTTGAAAACTATTTGGAGTTTGTAACTCCAAATAGTCTTTTATTTAAATTATTTGATTTAATTAATCAATAGGACGTAAAGATAAAACAGGTTCTGTTTTTCTGTTTATACCTTTTTCAAAACCGGCTGCAGCAGCACGAGCTCGTCCTGAATGCCACCAGTGTGCAACTAATATAAACCATCCTAAGATGAAATGTGCACAAGTTAACCATGATCTAGGAGAAACATAGTTAACAGAGTTAATTTCTGTTGCTACACCACCTACAGAATTCAGAGATCCTAGAGGTGCATGTGTCATATATTCAGCTGCTCTACGTTCTTGCCATGGTTGAATATCATTTCTAATTTTATTGATATCAAGACCATTTGGACCACGAAGTGGTTCTACCCATGGAGCACGTAAATCCCAGAATCGCATCGTTTCACCACCAAAAATGATTTCACCACTAGGTGATCTCATTAAATATTTACCTAAACCTGTAGGACCTTGAGCCGTTGCAACATTTGCACCTAGACGTTGGTCACGAACAAGGAAAGTAAATGCTTGGGCTTGTGAGGCTTCAGGACCTGTTGGACCATAGAATTCACTTGGATAAGCTGTGTTGTTATACCAAGCGTAAAGTGAAGCTGTTAATCCCATTATAGCTAAACCAGCTAAACTATAAGATAAGTAAGCTTCACCAGACCATATAAATGTTCTACGTACCCAAGCAAAAGGTTTAGTAACAATATGGAAGATACCTCCAAAGATACATAAAGCACCTACCCATATATGTCCACCTACAAGATCTTCCATGTTATTGATCGAAACAATCCATCCATCACCACCAAAAGGTGATTTGAATACGTAACTAAAAATAACTGCCGCATTTAATGTAGGACTAACAATTTTTCTTACATCACCACCACCTGGTGCCCATGTGTCATAAATTCCAAGATAAACAGCTTTTAAAACTAAAAGGAAAGAACCTAGTCCTAAAAGAATTAAATGAATACCTAGAATTGTCGTCATTTTATTCTTATCACGCCAGTCATAGCCAAAGAATGGAAAAGACTCTTCTAAAGTATCTGGACCAAATAAAGAGTGATAAATACCACCAACTCCTAATACAGCAGATGAAATTAAATGTAATACACCAACTACAAAATATGGAGTTGTGTCAATAATTTCTCCCCCAGGTCCTACTCCCCAACCTAATGTTGCTAAGTGAGGTATCAGGATAAATCCTTGTTCGTATAAAGGTTTTTCAGGAATAAAGTGAGATACTTCATATAGTACCATTGCACCTGCCCAGAAAACCATAAGACCGGCATGAGCAACATGTGCACCTAAAAGCTTACCAGATACATTAATTAAGCGTGCGTTACCTGCCCACCAAGCAAAACCTGTAGACTCGATATCACGTCCAATTACTTTATTATAAGGCGTTTCCACGTGGTAATACCTCCTCTGGGAATACAAAATTTTCATGCGGTTGGTCTTGAGCTGACATCCATGCTCTAATACCTTCGTCTAATAAGTGATTTTTAGTATAGAATGTTTCAAATTCAGGGTCTTCAGCTGCACGAAGCTCTTGAGAAACGAAATCATATGCTCGTAAGTTTAATGCTAAACCAACGATACCAAATGCACTAGCCCATAGTCCTGTTACTGGAACAAATAACATGAAGAAATGAAGCCAACGCTTATTAGAAAATGCAACACCAAAAATTTGAGACCAGAAACGGTTTGCTGTAACCATTGAATATGTCTCTTCAGATTGTGTTGGTGTGAATGCACGGAATGTATTTGCAGCATCACCGTCTTCAAATAATGTATTTTCAACAGTAGCTCCGTGAATTGCTGATAATAATGCACCACCTAAAATACCAGCCACACCCATCATATGGAATGGGTTTAAAGTCCAGTTATGGAAACCTTGTAAGAATAACAGGAATCTAAAAATAGCAGCTACACCAAAACTTGGAGCAAAGAACCAGCTAGCTTGGCCTAAAGGATACATTAAGAATACTGAAACGAATATAGCAATTGGTCCTGAGAATGCTATCGCGTTATATGGACGAATACCTACTAATCTAGCAATTTCGAATTGACGTAAACAGAATCCTATTAATCCAAAAGAACCATGTAAAGCTATAAAAGCCCATAAACCACCTAATTGTACCCAGCGTGTAAAATCACCTTGTGCTTCAGGTCCCCATAATAATAATAATGAGTGACCCATACTATTAGCTGGCGTCGATACTGCTACAGTTAAGAAGTTACAACCTTCTAAATATGAACTTGCTAAACCGTGTGTATACCACGAAGTTACAAAAGTTGTTCCTGTGAACCATCCACCTAAAGCAAGATAAGCTGTAGGGAAAAGTAAAAGACCAGACCATCCTATAAATACAAAACGATCTCTTTTTAACCAATCATCGACAAGGTCAAATAAGCCCCTTTCCTCAACCGCTGTACGTTGCGTTTGCCCTATTGCTATGGTCATACTGAGTAAAATCTAAAAAAGAGCCAAGGATAAAATGAATTTTTTATATCATTTTTCTTTTCCACAATTAAATAGTAATTTTTATACTAAAATTATCTTTTATTATTATATCTATAATCTTTGTTTTCGAACATATTTTAAAAAATTACAGAAAAAATTAGATTTTATTTATTTTATCCAATAACCAGGTTTTTCACAAAAACTTTCACACTCAATAATATCTAATTCATACTTTTGCTTAAAAATAAATTTATTTAATAATATTTTCATGTACATACTTCGTTTTGTATAACTATCAATATTTTTTTTTATAGTAATATTTGTATTCAAACTTATATTAACATAATTTTTAGGAATTTTATTAATACCTTTCTTAATCCAACAAGTTTTATAAAAAGCACAATTTATACAAATACACATACTCACTTTTTAAATACTAATTCTAATTACTGGGGGCGGAGGGACTTGAACCCTCACGACCGTTAAAAGTCAACGGATTTTCTATTTCTTGTTTTTTGATAAATTTTTTATCATTTTTTCAAAAAATATGGACTCTCCCTTTACCTTAACAGGTAGTTCCCATCGAGTCTCTGCACCTTTTAACTTTTTCTTTCGAGAAGTTAACTTGGCTCAGGATTGGTCTTTTCAATATTTTAGAAAAAAATTTTCCTGAATTTGAGAACTTACAAAAATTTGCTCAAAATTTAAGTCCGTTGTGTCTACCATTCCACCACGCCCCCTCAAATATTATTTACATTTTTAATCTTTTTCGTTGTATAAGTTTAAGGCGGCACCCAGATTTGAACTGGGGAATAGAGGATTTGCAATCCACTGCCTTACCACTTGGCGATACCGCCATAATACTGGTGCCCAAAGCCAGACTCGAACTGGCGACACACGGATCTTCAGTCCATTGCTCTACCAACTGAGCTATTTGGGCAAGATTAATGTATATTTTTATTTTATAAAAAATAACAAAAAATAAAACTTAATATTTTAATTAAAAGTAATTTTCTAGGGTTTTTCTTAACATAGAAAAACCCTAGAAAGAAAATTTTTTAATTTGATTTTATACTAGTTAATTCATCTTCTAAATCTTTCATTTTTTGTTCTAATTCTTGATAATTGTCACTTTTTTGTGCTTCTCTCAATGATGATATTAAAGTTTGAATTTTTTGTTTATCTATTTCTGAAAATGGACTATTCTGGTCATTTAAACTTTTTTCAGCTTGATAGATTAGCATTTCTGCCTTATTTTTTACGTCAATTTTTTGTTTTCTTTGTTGATCAAGTTCTGCATTTTTACTTGCTTCATCAACTAATTTATCAACTTCAGAACGATCTAGTGTTGAAGCATTTTGTATAGTTATTGATTGAGTTTGTCCAGTTACTTTATCTCTTGCTCTAACAGATAAAATACCATCTGCATCAATATCAAATGTTACTTCAATTTGTGGTACACCACGTGGTGAAGCAGAAATATTTCCAAGTTCAAAGTGACCTAAGCTTTTATTATCTGAAGCTAATAAACGTTCACCTTGTAAAATATGAATATCCACTTTTGGTTGATTGTCTTCCGCTGTAGAAAATATTTCAGTTTTTGTTGCTGGAATAGTGGTATTTCTTTCTATCATTCGTGTCATTAAACCACCAATTGTTTCAACACCTAAAGAAAGAGGAGTTACATCTAAAAGTAAAACATCTTTTATTTCTCCAGCTAAAACAGCTCCATTAATTGCTGCTCCAACAGCCACAACTTCATCTGGATTAACAGTTAAATTGGGTTTTTTAAAAGTTAGTTTTTGAACAAGCTCTTGAATTGCAGGTATACGTGTTGAACCACCAACTAAAATGATTTCATTAATATTATTAGGACCTAAGTTAGCATCATTCATTGCGGTTTGAACAGGATATTCACAGCGATTAATTAAACTTGAACATAATTCATTGAATTTTGCTCGTGTTAAAGTCATATCTATGTGTTTAGGACCTGTTTCCGTCACAACTATATAAGGTAAATTGATGGTTGTTTCAGAAAGTTGAGATAATTCAATTTTAGCTTTTTCTGCAGCTTCTAATATTCGTTGAAGAGCTTGTTTATCATTTTGATTAGAAGATTTTAGGGTAATACCTTCTTTTGATTCAAAGTCAGCTAAGATATATTTCATAATAGCTGAATCAAAATCATCACCACCTAAATGTGTGTCACCTGCTGTTGCTAAAACCTCAAATACACCATCCCCTACTTCTAAAATAGATACATCAAACGTACCACCTCCAAGATCGAAAATAAGAATGGTTTCATTTGTCTTTTTATCTAAACCATAAGCTAAAGCTGCTGCTGTAGGCTCATTTATAATCCGAAGAACTTCTAATCCTGCAATTTTTCCTGCATCTTTTGTTGCTTGACGTTGTGAGTCATTAAAGTAGGCAGGTACAGTAATTACAGCTTTTGTAATTTGTTCGTTAAGAAATTTACTAGCATCCTGTGTCAATTTTCTTAAAACTTGTGATGATATTTCTTCAGGACTAAAATACTTATCTAGAATAGGACAATAGATTTTAACATTTTTTCGTTCGTCTTCTGTTACTTTATATGAAACTTGTTTTGATTCTTCTGCAATTTCATTTGCTTTAGAACCTATAAATCTTTTTACTGAATAAAATGTATTTTCAGGATTTATAACGGCTTGTCGTTTGGCCATAGCGCCAACAATTAATTCTTTAGTTTTAAGACCATACCCTACAATTGAAGGTGTAGTTCTAAAACCTTCTGCGTTCGGAATCACAATTGGAGTACCTGCTTGAACAACCGAAACTACAGAGTTTGTAGTTCCAAGATCAATACCTACTACTTTTGCCATGTTTTTTTTCTAGAAGCAGAATTTTCGAAGTATCCTAAAGCTGAAATTTTTTAATACAAGTATAAACTTTATGTATTTTTTATTTATTTTCGTTTTAGGGTAGTAGTATATGTTTATAGACATTTTATAATCAATAAATTAAAATCCTCAAAAAAATTATAAAAATTGATTAATCAAAAAATATTTAGTAAATTTATCAGAAGGAAGATTTGTTGTGTCTATAGGAAGTCTTGGTATTAAGGTTGGAATGACTCAAATCTTTGATGAAAAAAATGCATGTATACCTGTTACTTTGATAAAAATTGGACCTTGCATAGTGACACAAATAAAAACACTTGCTAGTGATGGTTATAATGCTATACAACTTGGATTTGGTATATCTCAAAATAATAAATACGGTTTAAAAAAGCTTAAATCTACAAAAGCTTTGCAAGGCCACTTAAAAAAATCTGGTACACCAGAGTGTCATTTTTTAAAAGAATATCATATTAATCAACCGGAAGATTTTGAACTTGGACAAAAATTCGACATAACGAACTTTTTAAGTGTTCAATATATTGATGTCCGTGGCAAAACTATAGGTAAAGGTTTTGCTGGTACAGTAAAACGTTATGGATTTGGACGTGGACCTATGACTCATGGCTCTAAAAATCATCGTGCTCCGGGTTCTATTGGTGCAGGAAGTACTCCTGGACGAGTGTATCCTGGTAAACGTATGGCTGGGAGATTAGGAGGAAAACAAACTACAATCAAAAGATTAACAGTTTTAAAAATTGACCAAGAAGAAAATTTATTAGTAGTTAAAGGTTGTATACCTGGAAAACCTGGAAATTTAATTAGTCTAACTCCAAGCGTTTCATAATCAATTCATTAAATATAGTATGGCAGAAAAAAATACAACCATTTCAAACTATTGGATTATTTCAGGTTCACCTATAGAAAAAGAATTTGTTTTCCGTAGATTAGATTGTGAATTAAGTTTTTCAAAGACTAATCCTGATTATTTAATTCATAAAGCTTTTTGTTTGTATAGAAAGACAAAATGGATTAGAAACGCATCTACAAAAACAAAATCAGAAGTTAGTGGTGGAGGTCGAAAACCTTGGGCTCAAAAAGGAAGAGGAAAAGCTCGAGCAGGTTCTATTAGATCACCTTTATGGCGTGGGGGTGGCATATGCTTTGGACCTAAACCAATGGTATATAATCCAAAACTTAACAACCGTGAGTACGATCATGCTTTTCGTACACTTTTAGTTGAAAAACAAAAAAGTATAATCCCTATTAGTCTTGTTGACGGGTCAAAAGAATCTACATTAATAAAAACTGATTCTTCATATTTTGGCAAAACAAAGTCTGCAAAACAAATTGTTTCGCAAATTTTAGAAAAAAATAACATTAAGTCTTTAAACTTAATAGGAAAAAAAAACCTAACAATCATTGTAAGCCCTGAAGAATTTAAACTTTTAGATGGAACTATATTTTTAAAAGGAATTAAAAATATTTCTAACTTAAATTTAGTGAAAGATAATGAATTAACTCTTCATCATATACTTCGTTCAAATTATATTTTAATTACAGCATATTCTTCGTACAATTTAACACGGAAAAATATGTCTTGGAAAAAAATAACTAGGTAAAAAATATGTTTAAGATTATGTCTAAAATTGGCGGGTTAGAAAAAATTATAGAGTCAGAATGGATTAATATTCTAAAATATCCATTAGCTACTGAAAAAGCAAGTAATCCTTTTTTAAAAAATTCTTATACTTTTATTGTAGATTCTCGAGCTGATAAAGAAACAATTAAATCTGCTTTTGAATATGTGTTTAAGGTTAAGGTAATTAAAGTTAATACATTAATAACACCAAAAAAATTAAAACGTCGTAAACAATATCAAGGTTATTTACCCTCATATAAAAAAGCAATAATAAAATTAGCTCCGGAATATAGCCTAGATTTCTTTGGAATGGAAAAAACAAGTTTAGGAATTTAAAAACTTATGGGAATTAAATTTTTTAAAGCTTATACACCTGCAACTCGCCATGCTGTTAGGCCTGATTTTAAAGAGATAACAGCTAAAAAACCGAATAAATCTTTGGTTTTAAAATTTCACTCAACAAAAGGAAGAAACAACCAAGGACGAATAACTATTCGACATCGAGGTGGAGGACATAAGAGAAAATATAGACTGATTGATTTTAAACGTAGCAAACGAAATTTAATAGGTAAAATTATTAGTATCGAATACGATCCAAATCGTAATGCTCGTATTGCTTTAGTACAATATGAAGATGGCGAAAAAGGTTATATCTTACATCCTGAATCCTTACAACTAGGAAATACTATAGAATCGGGTCCAAATTCCAGTTTAAATATTGGTAATTCTTTACCCTTAGAAAATATACCTTTAGGTTATGAAGTTCATAACATTGAACTGTTTCCAAATCGAGGTGGACAAATTGCTCGATCTGCAGGTAGCTCTGCAAAAATACTTGCAAAAGAAGGAGATTATGTAACATTAAAACTACCATCAAAAGAAGTTAGATTAATTTCTAAATCGTGTTACGCTACTATTGGACGTATAGGAAACTCTTCACATATGAACTTAACTCTTGGAAAAGCTGGTCGCTCAAGATGGTTAGGTAAACGTCCGAACGTTAGAGGCATTGTTATGAATGCTTGTGATCACCCACACGGTGGTGGTGAAGGAAGGTCTCCGATTGGACGAAAACATCCTTGTACACCTTGGGGTAAACCAGCTTTAGGAGTAAAAACAAGAAGTAAGAAAAAATCAACTTCCATTTTCATTATCCGTAAGCGTTGATAAAATTGAATATGATAAAAAAAGAATTTAGTCTATGATTAGATCGACAAAAAAAGTACCCTTTGTTGCTTATCATTTATTGAAAAAAATTAATCGTTTAAAAAAAGCAGGAAAAACAGACACTATTAAAACTTGGTCACGTGCTTCGGTAATTCTTCCAATTATGGTTGGTTATACAATAGCTGTATATAATGGGCGCCAACATGTACCTATATTTATAAGTGATCAACTAATAGGTCATCGACTAGGTGAATTTGTTCCAACAAGAACATTTCGTTCACATAAAAAATTAAAAACCAATGATCGAAAAGCAAAGCGAAAATAAAAAGTGCTTTGGAATAAAATTTAAACGATTTAATATAGTCACATATAGTAGATAGTTAATTAGGTATTAACCTAAATAAAAAAAAAACAGGAGATAACCATGAATCTTTGGTCTAGGCCAAGTCTAAAAAGATTAGCTCAACGTTCAATTCAAAAGAGAATAGAACAACAACCTCCTTTAGTTGCAAAGGCTAAAGCACGAATGATTAGAATGTCACCTTTAAAAGTAAGAAGAGTTTTAAATCAAATTAAAGGCTGTTCCTATGAAGAAGCATTAGTTCTTTTACGATTTCTTCCTTATCGAGCATGTCATCCTGTCGCAAAGGTTTTAAAATCTGCAGCTGCCAACGCATTAAATAACTATTCTATACCTCGGTCTTATCTTCAAATAGAAAAAGCCTTTGTAGAAAATGGACCTATTCTTAAAAGAATTCGACCTCGTGCCAAAGGGAGAATGTATCCTATTAAAAAACGAACATCTCATATTTGCATAGTTGTTTGTTCTAATTTTTCAAGGTTTGAAAATGATGGAAAAGGTAATTTTTTACCTATTGTTTTAACAAAGTAAAAATCTAATTTACATAGAGTATATTTACATAAAAAACTAAAAAAGGAGAAATATCTTGGGTCAAAAAGTTCATCCTTTAGGATTCCGATTAGGAATTACCGAAGAACATAAAACAAAATGGTACGCGAATTTTTCTAATTATGCTAATCAATTAAAATTAACTGATGAATTGCGTAATGTGTGGATAAATTTATTAAAAGAACTAAGTAAAAAACAGTTAGAAGAAATTACTGATCGAACTAATATAGTTATAACTTATCCGCCAACTCGAAACCAAATACAAATTACAATATTTTGTGTAAATCCTGAGTTAGTAATTTCTGATCTTAAAACAATTCCTTATTATATAAGACTTTCAAAATTATTAGGTAAAGAATTGTTACAACGAAATTTAGTAGTAATTTTAAAAAAAGTTAAAACTCCTTTTATTGAACCTAACTTTTTATTGCAATCAGTATCTAAAAAATTAGAAAAACGTATGCCTTTTAGACGAGCAATAAGAAGTACGTTGACTGATTTTAAAAAAGGGGGTAAACAAGCCAAATTAGATCCTAGACAAAAAGGTATAAAAATCCAAGTAGCAGGCCGTTTAAATGGGGCGGAAATTGCTAGAACAGAATGGGTTAGAGAAGGAAAAGTTCCTTTACATACCTTACAAGCTAAACTTGAATATTCTACAGCTAGAGCACAAACTATATATGGAATATTGGGATTAAAAATATGGATTTGTAAAGGTTAGACTAAAAAAAATTTTTAATCAAAACAGAATATACAATATATGTTAAGTCCAAAAAGAACAAAATTTCGTAAACAACAAAGAGGCCGTTTACGAGGAAAAACAATACAAAAGAAAAGTTTAGCTTTTGGGGAGTATGGTTTACAAGCTCAAGAACCTGTTTGGTTAACAGCTAGACAAATAGAAGCAACACGACGAACAATTACTCGTTACACAAAACGAGGTGGAAAACTTTGGATTATGGTTTTTCCTGACAAACCTATTACTGCTCGTGCAGAAGAATCTAGAATGGGATCAGGTAAAGGTGCCCCACAATATTGGGTTTCAGTTGTAAAACCTGGTAAAGTACTTTTTGAACTTGCTGGTGTTGCAGAGTCGATTGCTGTGCATGCACTACGGATGGCAGCATATAAATTACCTATAAAAACAAAGTTAATTAGTGCTAAGGATTCGCAATAAAATATGAGTTTTCCAAAATTTAGTGAATTAAAAGAGATTGATATAACAAAAATAGATGATCAAATTATAAAAGCGAAAAAAGAACTTCTTTTTCTACGTATTCAAAAAGCAAATTTCTCTCGATTTTCTCCTCATTTATTAACGCATACAAAACATCAGTTATCACAATTATTGACATTAAGACGATCTCTTTATGCAAAAAAGTTTAATGTACAACGTCTTAAAAAAAAGATTAAAAAGAAAAACTAATGATCTTATTTTAAAATTTTTTGATCATTAATAGAGATTTTAAAAATAAAAAAAATTATTATGGGTCTTACAGAAAAGATTGGTATTGTAGTAAGTACAAAAATGCAAAAAACCATCGTGGTAATTGTAGAAAACAAATTTCAACATCCACGCTATGCAAAAACAGTTATTCAAACAAAACGTTATTTAGTTCATGATGAAGATAACACTGCTAAACTTGGTGATAAAATTTTGATGACTCAAACACGGCCTTTAAGTAAAAATAAACGTTGGCGTTTAGAACGTATATTAATAAGTTCGAATCAGGGGGTTAATTAGTTATGATTCAACCACAAACATATCTTAATATAGTTGATAATACTGGCGCCAAAAAATTAATGTGTATCAGAATCCTTGGAAGTAACCGACGTTATGGCCGAGTAGGAGACATTATTATAGGTGTCGTAAAAGAAGCTGTACCCAATATGGCTGTTAAAAGATCAGATATAGTACGCGCAGTAATTGTCCGTACACGTCAACCAATCCAACGATCTGATGGAATGGCTATACAGTTTGATGATAATGCAGCTGTAATTATAAACCTTGATAATAATCCACGTGGAACACGTGTTTTTGGACCAGTTGCGCGAGAAATTAGAGAAAAAAATTTTGTAAAAATTGCTTCTTTAGCTTTTGAAGTTGTATAAAAACTGAATAAAAAATAATTCATAACTTCTTAGTCTTATTTATGACTCATGAATATAAAAAAATCTATCAAAATCGTATTAAACCCACTTTAAAACAAAAATTTGACTACAGTAATGATCATCAAATTCCTAAATTACTTAAGATTCAAATTAATCGAGGATTAGGATTAGCTGCACAAAATAAAACTATTCTTCAAAAAACTATCGAAGAGATTCGATTAATTACAGGTCAACAACCAATTGTTACTAAAGCAAAAAAATCTATTGCTGGTTTTAAAACAAGAGAAGGTATGGATTTAGGAGTAACAGTGACTCTTCGCAACGATTTTATGTATGCTTTTTTAGAAAAACTAATTCATTTGGTATTTCCACGTATACGTGATTTTCGTGGCTTAAGTGCTGATAGTTTTGACGAATATGGCAACTATAATTTAGGAATTCGCGAACAATTAGTATTTCCTGAAATTGACTATAACATGATTGATCAATTGCGAGGTTATACCATTTCAATTGTTACAACAGCTAAAACACCGGAAGAAGGACGTATTCTTTTACAAGAATTTGGTTTTCCGTTTAAAAAATTATCTAAAGGATAAGATACGCTATGACGAATGATACAATTTCGGACATGTTAACCCGGATAAAAAATGGAAATCTGGTTGGCCATAAAGTCGTTAAAGTTGATTCAACACGTATAAATTATCAATTAATTAAATTATTACGTGCAGAAGGCTTAATACGACAATATGAAACAGTAATAAAAAATGGTCGTCATTTTATTTTTGTATATTTAAAATATTCAACAAATCCGACACGCCCAATTATACGTGGATTAAAACGAGTAAGTAAACCGGGTTTGCGGGTTTATGTTAATACCAATCAAATACCAACTATATTGGGAGGACAAGGTATAGCTGTCCTTTCAACTTCAAAAGGTATTATGACAAATTTCAAAGCAAAAGACTTAGGCATTGGTGGCGAATTATTATTTTACATTTGGTAAGGAAAAATTAAAATGTCAAGGATAGGTAAACAACTTATTCGAATACCTTCAGGAGTTAATATTAAACTTACTGAAAAAAGTATTCTAGTAAAAGGTCCAAAAGGCGAGATTGAACGCTCGATACCTTCTTGTTTAAACATAGTAGAGAATGAAGATAATTCTTTACAAGTTTTAAGGAAAAATGAAGATATTTCTTCTCGACAAATGCATGGTCTTTTTCGTTCTCTAGTATCTAATATGGTTATTGGAACTTCAAAAGGATTTACTAAAATACTAGAGTTAAAAGGTGTTGGATATAAAGCAAATATAGATAAAAATGCTCTTAATTTAGCTTTAGGTTTTAGTCATCCTGTTCGAATAGAAGCACCACCTGGAATTCAATTAAGTGTTGAAAACAATACAATTATTAAAATAAATGGTATTGAAAAAGAAAAAGTCGGTTTGATTGCACAACAAATACGTTCAATAAAACCACCTGAGCCCTATAAAGGTAAAGGAATTTTATATAAAGCTGAAGTAATTCAACTAAAAGTAGGAAAATCAAGCAAATAATATGAAAAAAATTAAAGGAACTCCTGAACAGCCACGTCTGGCTGTTTTTAGATCAAATCGTCACTTTTATGCTCAGGTCATAGATGATCAAAATCATAAAACATTATTTGCATGTTCAACTTTGGATCCAGCAATTAAACCTTTAATTAACACAGGGCAGAATTGTAAAGCTGCTCGTTTGGTTGGGGAAAAATTAGGTCAAACTTTAGTAAAAAATAATTTAAAAAATGTTGTTTTTGATCGGCGATTTAGGAGATATCATGGCCGTGTAAAAGCATTTGCAGAAGGTGCGAGAGAAGTAGGATTACAATTCTAAAACCTTTCTAGATAAATAGGAACTAAAAACCATGAAAAATGAAAACCAAAAAGGTAATATTAGTCATAAAGTTGTCGAAATCAGACGGGTTTGTAAAGTAGGAAAAGGTGGGAAAACATTAAGTTTTCGAGCTTTAGTGGTTGTTGGAAATCAACATGGTATAGTAGGGATCGGCATAGGAAAAGCTGGTGAAGTTCTAAACGCTATAAAAAAGGGTCAATATAAAGCTATTCAAAATCGTATACAAATACCTATCACACGTACAAAAACAATACCACATAGAAGTGAAGCCTGTTTTGGCGCTGCACATGTTATGTTAAGACCTGCTGCACCAGGTTCAGGTGTAATTGCAGGTGGTGCTGGACGAGCTGTTCTTGAGCTTGCAGGCATAAAAAATATTCTTGCAAAACAACTTCGATCAAAAAACAAAATAAACAATGCAAGGGCAACATTACTAGCATTAAATAATTTACAATTTATAACAACAACAGCAAAATTAAGAGGATTAAGCTTAGAAAGATTTACAGGACGTAAATTAACTCAAGAACTTTTGGATACTCAAAGAAGTGACTCATAAGCTAAACAATGTTTAATATCTAAAAAAAATTAATTTTAAAGATAACAAATTGACTCGTAATTCAAAAGAAGATTGACGATTTAATACTAAAAATAAAAGTCAATAAAAAATGACAACAAAACTACTTTCATCCGAGAAGATTAAATTTTCTCCACAGAAAAGAGTTCTTTTTTTATTTATTGTAGGCGGTTGCTTACGTTTTTTATCAAAAATCCCTCTTCCCTGTATTGATTATTCATTATTACCACTTTCTAACCGCCCAAGTTTTTTAGCGTTAGGAATTCTTCCTTTAGTCCAAGCTTCCCTATTAGTACAGGTTTTTAACACTATTAAACCAAAATCTGAAGATGAGGATTTTGATAAATATGAAAAAGTTCAAAAGCAAATTAAATTAGTTAGTGTATTGATTGCTATATTAGTCAGTTTAAGCCAACTTAAAGCTTTTTCTCCTGTAATGTACAACTATAGTTTAATGAGTAAAATAATTTTAGTTATATCCTTAATTACAGGTGGGCTAATTCTTATATGGATTAGCGAATGGCTATCAGAAACATTCTCATTAAGCGGTTCAGTTGTAGTACTGACCTTTACAAGTGTTATTGATGACGTAATCAGGCTGATTTCAGAAGCTAGTAATTTAGCTTTAATTCCAAAAATTTGTTTTGTAATATATGTATTAGCAGTTGCTGCTTTTACAACTTTTATTTCAAAATCGACAGTAGAATTTCCAATACTATCGTCAAAACAGTCTTATTCAGAGCAATCAAAACCAAGTTTATTACCTTTTGCTATTAATCCTGGTGCAGTTATGGCTTTAATATCTGCTGAATCTCTTATACGACTATTTCAAACAGGTATTAGTCAGTATGGATTAATTTCATTAAACTATCCATTTACTTCAATTTTCATAGGTTTACTTCGTTTTGTATTAATTATAACCTTTAGTTATTATTGTTCCAAGTTACAGGTGGATAGTGATAAAGTAACAAAAGAATTATTGACCATGAATATGACAATAGTAAACAAATCACCTGGTCAAGAAACACAAAACTATTTAGAAGATCAACTCAAACGTACCTATCTTTCAGCCGGGTTGATGTTAGCTCTTTTAGTTATACTGTCAGAAATACTAGACATTTACTATCCAACTATAGGTCTAAAGTCCAATCTAAGTTCCTTACTATTATTATTTGGTACAATGATTGATCTTGAAAATCGACTATTTGATTTAGGATTGAAAAAATAAATTTACGAGTTTAGAGGTTAACATATGAAAGTAAGACCATCAGTTAAAAAAATTTGTGAAAAGTGCAGATTAATCAAGCGAGCAGGTAAACTTAGAGTAATTTGTACTAATAAAAAACATAAACAAAGACAAGGTTAATTGTAGAAAAAAATTATATTATGATACGAATTGCCGGTGTTGATTTACCAGATACAAAATCAATTGAAATTGCATTAACTTATATTTACGGTATTGGTCGTACAAGGTCTAAAGAGATCTTAAATTTATTAAAAATTAATCCAGAAACGAAGACAAAATTTTTAACTGATAAAGATATCAGTCAGTTACGTGAACTAATCGAAAAAAGTTACACAACAGAAAGTGATTTAAAAAGACTTGTCTCCTTAAATATCAAGCGTTTAGTGGAAATAAATTGTTACCGTGGTAGAAGACATATACAAGGTTTACCTTTGCGTGGACAACGTACAAAAACTAATGCCCAAACAAGAAAAAAAACAGCATCAAAACAATCAGGACGTCGTTATAAGTAATTTGATTTTAATTGTTAATTAGTTGTAAACTTAACCTTATTTAGGACAAAAAAATTATGAATCAAAAGCTAACTAAAGGAAAGCGAAAAATAAATTTATCATTAGGCTTTGCTTGTATTCATTCAACTTTTAATAATACTATTATTTCAATAACAGATCCAAAGGGTAATGTTTTAACTTGGGCATCTGCAGGAAGTAATGGATTTAAAGGAAGTCGTAAAAAAACCCAATATGCAGCCCAAATGGCTGCAAAAAACGCTAGTGCAAAAGCCTTAAAGTTAGGTATTAAAAAAGTAGGTATTATATTAAATGGTCCTGGAAATGGACGAGAAATAGCTATTAAGGGTATTCATGCAACAGGACTAGAAATTATTTCTATTGAAGATAAAACTGGGGTTCCTCATAATGGATGTCGGGCTCCTAAACGCAGGCGTGTTTAAAACAGATTTTAAAGATTAATTGTTATTCAAAAAACATATTATAACCATGAAATTAGAAAAACGTAAATTAGTCATTGAAATTGAAAAACGTACAATTGATAAAAGAACTGGACACATATCTTTTCAATTTCGAATAGGTCCTTTTAAAAAAACTATGGCAACAACTATAGGTTCTGCACTAAGACGGACACTATTATCAATGACAAAAACACTTGCTATAACAAGTGTGTGTGGAAATTTTCATGAAGGTAATTCTATACGTGAAGATCTTTTTGAACTCTCATTAAACCTCCAACATGTTCATATAAAATCTTCATTTTTTCCCTATATTGGGATAGGCCGTTTAAGAAAAAAAGGACCGGCTATTATTACTGCAAAACATTTACAATTGGAAGAGGGATTAGAGATAGTAAATCCTAACCAATATATATGTACAGTTAATGAATCATATACAATTGATTTAGCATTAATGATTAATTCACCAGGAACTAATCAAGGTACGGATTATATAGATCCTCTAAATCCAATAAATTTTATCAAAAAAAATTCTATAAAAAACAGAGAATTACAGTTTGATGCAAAATTTTCTATAGAAGAAAATATATTTCAAATAAAAAATGATTTCAACAAAAAAATATCTTTAACAGGTAATCAAGAGTCTTCTACGATAATAAAAAATGAAAATACCCTTGGTTTAAACTGGGTGAAAAATTTCAAGTCAAAAAGCTCACCAAATACTAAAAAAAATACTAAAATAAAAATAGGTACTCCTAAAAAATCACCACTCGATATTATAATTGTTGACCCAATAGACTCGGCTTTTCAATCTTGTGGATTTGAAGTTATTCAAACTACAAATTCCTCAGTCAATGAGTATGAAGAACTAATAAAACGAGGTCTTAGTGATACTGATGAATTTCTAAGATTTGTTGTAATTAGTCGAGGAGGTATAGAACCTGCGATTGCAGTAAGTTTAGCTGTTCAAGAACTTAAAGAACTTTTATCTATATTAGAACCTTTACCTCATATTTTCGCAAGTGAAAAAAATATTGTTTTATCATTAGAAAGAAATTCAAATCTAATAGTTAATACTAAAGAACGTGAAAGAATCATATATTCTTATACCTTAGAGATTCTAAAGAATTTAGATATAAAACATCTTAAATTACCAGAATACTTAGAATTATTTTTAAGACGTGAAGGTTTTGTAAGTGTAAATAATTTAATTTCGGTTCCTTTAGAATTTTTAAAACGAATAGGCTTAAATAAAATTGATATAAATATGATTGAAGAATCTTTAAACCTGTACAATTTGTCACTTAATATTGATAAAAATTTAAGTTGGGAATTAGTTCCTTCTTCATTGGCTTTCTAAAAATTTTTATCTAATCGTTCTTTCTATAATTCTTAAACTTCAGTAAAATTTTTTATTAAAATATGATTTATACATATATACCATCCGGAAAACATAAAGAAAGAAGTTGGTTTATAGTTGATGCTACTGATCAAACCCTTGGTCGTTTTTCAACTCAAATTGCCAATTTATTGCAAGGAAAACATCAAACTACTTATACACCCGGGTTTGATAATAAAGTTTATGTTATTGTTATTAATGCAGAAAAAATTCGTTTTACAGGAAAAAAATTAACGCAAAAACTTTATTACACTCATACAGGGAAACCTGGTGAGTTGAAGACAAGATCATTAGAAGTCCTATTTTCAAAATATCCGTCTCGTGTTATTGAGTTGGCTATTAAAAGAATGCTTCCAAATGGTTTTGCTAAAACAGATTTACCTAAAAGATTAAAAGTATATAGTGGAGGAAATCATCCTCATCAAGCTCAAAAACCTAAGGAAATGATTTTTAATAGTTAATAATAAATTATGACAATATTAGAAGCAAAAAATATTCTTTCTACTGGTGTTGGACGTAGGAAAAGTGCAACTGCCTTTGTGCAAATAATTCCAGGAAATGGTGAAATTACAGTAAATCAACAACCTGGAGTTAATTATTTTCATTATAACTCACAAGCAGTTAGTATTTGCCGAACAGCATTAGAAATTTTCGAATCTGAAAAATCATATAATTTAACTGTTGTTGTATCAGGGGGTGGATTAAATGGTCAAATACAAGCAATCCGATTAGCCCTTTCAAAAGCTGTTTCAAAACTTGATACAACCAAGCGTATTAAACTTCGCAGTCTGGGTTTACTAAGTCGTGATACTAGAGTTAAAGAACGTAAAAAGTATGGACTTAAAAAAGCTCGTAAAGCACCACAATTCTCTAAACGTTAAATTATATGATAAAAAAAAATATTCATCCAAAATGGTTTGTTAAAACAAAAGTATATTGTGATGGACAGTCAATTATGACAATTTCATCAACGAAAGCCGAATTACATGTAGATATATGGTCAGGAAACCATCCTTTCTTTACAGGATCTCAAAAAATTATTGATACTGAGGGCCGGGTTGAAAGATTCTTGAAAAAATATAATATGGAATCCGAGGAGACTAATAACTAATTTATGCCAACAGTTCAACAACTAATTAGAAATAAAAGACGTACTATAAAAAAAAAAAGTAAAGCTGCCGCTTTAAAAGCCTGTCCTCAACGACGTGGAGTTTGTACAAGAGTCTATATTGTAACTCCAAAAAAGCCCAACTCTGCTATGCGAAAAGTAGCCAGAATCAGATTAACATCTGGTTTTGAAGTTACCGCACATATACCTGGTGAAGGCCATAATTTACAAGAACATTCAGTTGTACTTATCCGTGGTGGTCGTGTAAAAGATTTACCTGGAGTTCGTTATCGTGTAATTCGCGGAGCATTAGATACAGTAGGTGTTGCAAAACGAATGCAAGGTCGTTCGAAATATGGTGCTCGTAAGCCTAAGACAAAAAAATAATATTAATTAAATAATATAGAATTAAAATGTCAAGACGAAAAAGAATTAAAAAACGTCTACCTGGTCCAGATCCAATTTATAATAGTTATTTAGTAAGTTTATTAAGTTTACGTGTCATAAAAAGTGGCAAAAAACAATTAGCTGAACGAATAGTCTATAAAGCTTTAGACTATATTAAACAAAAAACAAATTTAGACGGTTTAATAACTTTAGAAAAAGCTGTTCAAAATGTTAGCCCTGTTGTAGAATTAAAACCAAAGAGAATTGGTGGTGCTACATATCAAGTTCCAATTGAAGTTAAAAGACTTCGAGCAACTAATTTAGCCCTAAAATGGTTATTAAAGTACTCTCGAGATAGATCTGGAAAAAATATGTCTTTCAAGCTGGCTCGAGAATTAATGGATGCTTCAAAAGGAATTGGAAACTCTATTCGTCGACGTGAAGAAGTTCATAAAATGGCGGAAGCAAATAAAGCTTTTAGTTTTTTTAAATCTAAAAAATAGACTTTTATTCTAGTTTCCTTATTTATTAAAATTCAATAAAAAACAAAGGAAAAAAAAAATGGCTCGTGAAAAATTTGAACGTACAAAACCTCATGTAAATATAGGTACTATAGGTCATGTTGATCATGGTAAAACAACCTTAACTGCTGCAATCACTAGTGTTCTTTCTCTTTTAGGAAACGCAAAAGCAAAAAAATATGATGAAATTGATGCAGCTCCTGAGGAAAAAGCACGCGGTATTACAATTAATACAGCACACGTAGAGTATGAAACAGAAACACGTCATTATGCTCATGTTGATTGTCCAGGCCATGCTGACTATGTAAAAAATATGATTACTGGAGCAGCACAAATGGATGGAGCAATTCTTGTAGTGTCAGCAGCAGATGGTCCAATGCCACAAACTAGAGAGCACATTTTATTAGCAAAACAAGTAGGTGTTCCTCATATTGTGGTGTTTTTAAATAAAGCTGACCAAGTAGATGACCAAGAACTACTTGAACTTGTGGAATTAGAAGTTCGTGAACTCTTATCAACATATGATTTCCCAGGTGATGATATTCCATTTATTTCAGGATCTGCATTATTAGCCTTGGAAGCAGTAACTACAAATTCAGTAAATCAACGTGGTGAAAATGAATGGGTAGATAAGATTTTTGAATTAATGGATGCTGTTGATAGTTATATACCAACACCTGAACGTGATGTTGATAAAACATTTTTAATGGCTGTTGAAGATGTTTTTTCAATTACAGGTCGAGGTACGGTAGCTACAGGAAGAATTGAACGTGGAAAAGTTAAAGTGGGTGAAACTATCGAAATCGTAGGAATTCAAGAAACCCGATCTACAACAGTAACTGGTTTAGAAATGTTCCAAAAGACATTAGATGAAGGTTTTGCTGGCGATAACGTAGGGATTTTACTAAGAGGTGTTCAAAAAACTGATATCCAACGTGGAATGGTTCTTGCAAAACCAGGAACAATCAAACCACATAGAAAATTTGAAGCTGAAGTATATGTTCTAAAAAAAGAAGAAGGAGGGCGACATACTCCATTCTTAGCAGGTTATCGTCCACAATTTTATGTTAGAACAACTGACGTTACTGGAAATATTACAGGATTTACTTCAGATGATGGGGCAGAGGCTGAAATGGTAATTCCTGGCGATCGTATTAAAATGACAGCCGAATTAATATCACCAATTGCTATTGAAGCTGGTATGCGTTTTGCTATTCGTGAAGGCGGACGTACTATTGGTGCTGGTGTTGTATCTAAAATATTAGAATAATAATCTTCGTTTTGAAGAGATAGAAAATCTGATCTATGACGAAAAATGGAGAAATTAGTTTCCGTATTCGATTAAAAGCTTATAACTCGCGAGTTTTACGTATAAGTAGTTTGCTACTTCAAAAAGAACTTGCAAAACTAGATGAAATTTATAATGGACAAACTTTTTTAAAAGGTCCTATTAGGCTGCCTATAAAAAAACGTTATTACTCATTACTTAGATCACCTCATATTGATAAAGATTCTCAAGAACAATTTGAAATTAGACGACATAAATGGATATTTGATATTCAAGTACCGAAAAAAAATTATATTAATTTGTTAAGTAATATATCATTTCCACCAGGTGTTGACATATCAATATTTTTTAACCAAATCTCTTAGAAAAAATTTGTCCTTTTAAGGACAAATTTTCTCTAAAACTATATTAGTTTCGATTAATAAAGTTCATCTTCTTGGTTTGTTAAAATTTCGCAATCAGACGTAGGATATGCAACACATGTTAAAACGAATCCTTCTGAAATTTGATCATCTTCTAAAAAAGATTGTTCCGACTGATCAATAGTTCCATTGACAACACGACCTGCACATGTAGAGCAAGAACCTGATCTGCAAGAATATGGTAATTCAAAACCATTTTCTTCGGCTGCATCTAAAATATATTCATCATCATTACAATCAATAACACGATTTTGATCTTCAGAATCTGTTGGAAAAACAAGTTTCACTTTATACGTTGCCATTTATATTTCCTATTTATCTTTTTTATATTTTTCTAAAATTCTTGATCTTTAGATCGTCTTTGGTTCTTGATTATACAAAGTTTTTGGATTTAGTAAAGACTTTTAATAATTTTTGCCTCATAATAATTATAATTAAATAAGTTTATTTTTTTTAATAAACAAAATCTAAAATTAAAAAAAACATATTTTCTCAAGAAAGTCAAATCTTGTATACGGAGGCAAAAAAAAATGGCATTACCTTGGTATCGTGTCCACACCGTAGTCTTAAATGACCCTGGACGTTTACTTGCGGTTCATATTATGCATACTGCCCTAGTTTCTGGTTGGGCAGGATCAATGGCTTTATACGAGCTTGCGATTTTTGATCCATCAGACCCTATATTAAACCCTATGTGGAGACAAGGTATGTTTGTTATGCCTTTTATTACTAGATTAGGTGTAACAGACTCATGGGGTGGTTGGAGTATAACAGGAGAAAGTAGTTCAAACCCTGGGTTATGGAGTTTTGAAGGTGTAGCATTAACTCATATTGTTCTTTCAGGTCTATTATTCCTTGCTGCTATTTGGCACTGGGTTTATTGGGATTTAGATGTTTTCAACATTGAAAGATCAGATGAAATTTCAATAGACTTACCGAAAGTTTTCGGGATTCACTTATTTTTATCAGGACTTCTATGTTTAGGTTTTGGTGCTTTTCATGTAACAGGATTTTTTGGTCCGGGTATGTGGGTTTCTGATCCTTATGGATTAACAGGGAAAGTTCAAGGTGTTGCACCGTCTTGGGGACCTGAAGGATTTAATCCATTTAATCCAGGTGGAGTAGCTGCTCATCATATTGCAGCTGGAACATTTGGTATTCTTGCAGGTTTCTTCCATATTATTGTTCGACCACCACAACGTTTATATCGTGGATTACGAATGGGTAACATTGAGACAGTACTATCTAGTAGTATTTCAGCTGTCTTCTTTGCAGCATTTGTTACATCAGGAACAATGTGGTATGGATCAGCCACAACGCCTATTGAACTTTTTGGTCCAACACGTTATCAATGGGATAGCGGTTACTTCCAACAAGAAGTTGAAAGAAGAGTTGAAAACTCAATTGCTGAAGGATTAACTAAATCTCAAGCCTGGTCTCGTATTCCAGATAAATTAGCCTTTTATGATTATATAGGTAACAATCCTGCCAAAGGTGGTTTATTCCGTGCTGGTCCTATGAACAAAGGTGATGGTATTGCTGAAGCATGGTTAGGTCATCCTATTTTCACAGATCGTGAAGGTCGTGAATTAACAGTACGACGTATGCCAGCTTTCTTTGAAACATTCCCTGTTCTTCTTCTTGATAAAGATGGCATAATCCGAGCTGATATCCCATTCCGTCGAGCAGAATCAAAATATAGTATTGAGCAAGTTGGTGTAAATGTTAGTTTTTATGGTGGTAAACTTAATGGTCAAACTTTTAAAGATGCACCTACAGTTAAAAAATTTGCTCGTAAAGCCCAACTAGGAGAAGTATTTGAATTTGATAGAGCTAGTTTAGAATCAGATGGTGTCTTCAGAAGTAGTCCACGTGGTTGGTATACTTTTGGCCATGCTAATTTCGCTCTTATCTTCTTCCTTGGTCATTTATGGCATGGATCAAGAACATTATTCCGTGATGTATTTACTGGTATTGATGCGAATATCACTGAACAAGTCGAATTTGGTGTATTCCAAAAGCTTGGTGATGAAAGTACACGAAGACAAGGTGTTATTTAATAAGGGAGTATCAAATGGAAGCACTCGTTTATACATTTTTACTTATTGGAACATTAATGGTTCTATTCTTTGCAGTTTTCTTCCGTGAACCACCACGTATTATTAGCAAGTAAGCGTATCACAATAAAATTTTGTGACACGCGGCCAATAATGTTAGTCTTCGTGTTCCTCAAAAGGATCTCGTAATTCTTGAGCAGGTGGTCCAAATGCTACATAAATTGCATATGCAACTATACCAAGCAATAAACATTCTAAGAATGTTACCAAAAGCAAAGATGAATCTATATTCTCAATTATCATAGTTGAGTTAGGTTTTTAAATATGTATATAATTAGGGATTAAGCTAAACATTAATATGAAAAGGAAATTTTTCTCTTTCATCTTATAGCCTTTCCTAACTATATTATAACCTGTCTTGGATCTAACAAATCAAAATAAGTGTTTTGGCCGTCATTCATAAAGGAGTAATCATTAATGACTTTTCAAACAAAACTGGGAGCAATTCTACGACCTTTAAATTCAGAGTATGGAAAGGTTGGTCCAGGTTGGGGTAGTACACCAATCATGGGATTTGTAATGGCGTTATTTTTAGTATTTTTACTAATAATTCTTCAAATTTATAACTCATCACTTATTTTAAATGATGTTGATGTAGATTGGAGCGCCTTATCTAAATAAGCCTTATTTAAATTAAATAAACATTAACAACTTTTGTTGATTTAAAATTTCTTTTAAAAGAAATTTTAAATCAACATTTAATTATTATTTAATATTACTTTTTCTTTTCGATTTCTTCGACTTCATGAAGAGCAAAATTATTTGTATTAGTGCCCACATAATTTACTTTAGTAAAACGTACTAATACTGGATATCTTAATTTTCCTTGATCGACTACTACCACAGTTCCTGTTTCGTTATACCAATATGATTCTTTACGCAAAATTTTAACTGTAGAGCCTTTTTTAACCATAAATAATTTTTCCTTTGGTTTTTAATTGTGTATTATGATACTTAAAATATTTGAAAAAAGACAGAATATTCGTTTATATGATTTTTTTTTGAAAAATTTTAAATAAGTCTAAAAGAAGTATATAATATTTAAAATACAAACAACTTTTAAACTTTATAGATTTTAGTTGTGTTTTCGTTTAAAAAATTCATAAACTTTATTTCTTAGGAGGCTGTTATTTTATGGTTATACCATTAATAAACGGTAGTCATATCCTTATTGCTATCGACGGTTTAAAGGATAATTCTACTGCACCAACTTCCATAATAACGTATGGAAGATTTTTAGAGTACATTGATAATGGGTGGATAAAAAAAGTAGATTTTTATAATAGTTCAAAATTTGCGATAATTGAAGCAGCAACACCAGAATCTGGCTATAAATTGCAAAAAATTGGTGTAAATGTTCCAAACAAAGATGTAAAACTAATACGAAAATTAAAAGATTCAGGAATAAATTTTGATGTTCATACTTCTGAAGCATCCACAAAAGGATTTGAATTCTTTTCTTTTAACTTTATTACAATATCAATAATTATTGGTCTAATATTAAGCGGTTATTTTCTTATAAATCGTTTTAGTGATCGTTCAAACAAAACACGTCGAAATAATGGTGGATTAAATAATCCTTTTAATCCTTTTAATTTTAAACAATTTTTTCAAACACGTGCGCGTTTTGATAGTGTTCCGGTTACAGGTATTACATTTGATGATATAGCTGGTATTGATGAAGTAAAAGAAGAATTTCAAGAAATTGTAACTTTTTTGAAAAAGCCTGAACGTTATACACGAGTTGGGGCAAAAATTCCAAAAGGAGTTTTACTTTCCGGGCCACCAGGAACTGGTAAAACATTATTAGCAAAAGCTATTGCAGGCGAAGCAAAAGTCCCCTTTTTTAGTTGTTCTGCATCTGAATTTGTTGAACTTTTTGTAGGAATAGGAGCTTCTAGAATTCGTGATTTATTTAAAAGAGCAAAAACCAAAACTCCTTGTATTATTTTTATTGATGAAATTGATGCAGTAGGTCGTCAAAGAGGTTATGGTGTTGGTGGTGGAAATGATGAACGTGAACAAACATTAAATCAACTACTGACTGAAATGGATGGTTTTGAAACAAACAATGGTGTTATCGTAATAGCAGCTACTAATCGTGTAGATATTTTAGATTCAGCTTTATTACGACCTGGTCGGTTTGATAGACAACTTACTGTTGGTTTTCCAGATGCTAAAGCTAGACTAGCTATTTTAAAAGTTCATGCAAAAGATAAAAAACTGGATAAAGATGTTGAATTACAAACAATAGCTAAACGCACTCCAGGATTTACAGGAGCTGATTTAGCCAATGTTTTAAATGAAGCCGCTATTTTAACTGCTCGTTATAATGAAAAAGCTATAACACCAAAACGATTAAATCAAGCTCTAGATAAAGTAGCAGGAGGTATTCCTCGCCCACCTATGGAGGAAAACCGTTATAAAAGAATTTTAGCTTATCATGAAGTAGGCCATGCCTTAACAGCTTCATTATTGGAATACCATGATCCTGTAGAAATGGTATCTTTAATACCTCGAGGTCGTACACGTTCGATAACAACTTTTATACCAACTGAAGAAACCTTATATTCACGAAATCAGTTAATGTCAAGATTAGTAAGTCTTTTAGCGGGTCGAGCTGCTGAAGAAGTAGTCTTTGGAAAAGCTGAAATTACAACGATTGCAATTGACGATATTCAGCGTGCAACTGCACTGGCTCGACAAATGGTTATAGAATACGGAATGTCTCCTCTTGGTCCTATTTCTTTTGAAGATAATCAACCACGTGATATAATGTTTAGAACTCCTAGTCAAACCTATTCTAATGACCTAACAACTTTAGTTGATTCAATGATACGACTTCATATTGAGCATGCATATAATGAAGCTGTATCGATTTTACAGAATAACCGTTTGCTTTTAGATAGGCTTGTTAATCAAATTATTCAAAAAGAAACACTTGAAGGTTTTGAAGTTAGAAGTTTTATAGCTGAAGCAAAACCTGTAAGACTTTTATTACCTGCAAGTAAATTAAAACAAGATTCTTCAGTCATTGAACTTATTCGTGAAGAAATGGAAGATTTACTAAATACTTCAAAATATGTAGAAAGAATTAAAAATATTCGATCACAAGATGATGAAGAAAAAATTTTACAGGATGTTATGGATGAAGCAACGACAAAAGTTCAACAAAGTAAAAAATTTGCTTCAAAGAGAAATCTTAATGGCTTACATAATGTTTTTTCATAAAACCTCTACATAGCGGGACTGACGGGACTCGAACCCGCAACTTCCGCCGTGACAGGGCGGTACTCTAACCGATTAAGCTACAATCCCATAAACTAATTGACCTTATATCATTTCTTAGATAGACTTAAAAGAATTCATAAAATTCAAAATTTTAGGAGAGAAAGGGATTCGAACCCTCGGTACACATTTGAAAATGTACAACAGATTAGCAATCTGCCGCTTTCAACCACTCAGCCATCTCTCCAGCTAGCTTAAAAGTCTTTGGCTTTGGCTGGACTTGAACCTGCGACCTTGGGCTTATGAGTCCCCTGCTCTAACCACTGAGCTACAAAGCCTTTTACTTATAATACTTTACTATCAACGAGTTTATCTGATAGATATAGAATTGATAATGCTCTTAAATAATATATTGAAAAATTCCTATCTGAGTCGAAAAAGATGGGGATTCTCACAACAAACTTAAAAAAGTTTATGCAAAAAGACCCAAAAAAAATTGATATTCAGGAATTAAAAAAAACTTACAAAATAGAAGAAAGTTTACACAAACTTGATGAAGATTTAATAGGTTTAAGTTCTGTAAAAAAAAGAATTCAAGAAATTACTGCAATTCTTTTCATGGATAAAGTTCGTCAGGATTTTGGATTAAGTAAATATTATCCTGGTTTACATATGTCTTTTACAGGAAGTCCTGGAACTGGAAAAAGTACTGTTGCTTCTCGAATGGCAGAACTTTTACAAAATTTAGGTTACTTAACACGTGGTCATTTAATTGTAGCAAGTCGTGACGATTTAGTAGCACAATTCGTAGGACAAACTGCACCTAAAACAAAAGATGTTTTAGAAAAATCAATGGGTGGAGTATTGCTTATTGATGAGGCTTATTATCTTTATAAACCTAATAATGAGAAAGATTATGGGGGTGAAGCAATTGAAATGTTGCTTCAAGTAATGGAAAACAAACGTAGTGATTTGGTTTTAATTTTTGCTGGTTATAGTGAACCAATGAAAACCTTCTATCGTTCAAATCCAGGCTTATCATCAAGGGTAGCCCATCATATAGACTTTCCTGATTATAGTCGGGAAGAACTTTTAACAATAGCTACTAAATTATTTCAAGAGCGTCAGTATAAACTAAGTTTTTATGCAGAAGAAGTATTTATTAAATACTTAGACTTACGGTGTCAATTACCTCTGTTTGCCAATGCTAGAAGTATAAAAAATATAGTCAATCGAGCATGTTTCCGTCTAGCCTCACGTGTAATGGGTGAAACTGGTGTATTTACATATAAAAGTTTAACAAATATTACTCCGTATGATCTTATATTAAGTACACTTTTCTTAAAAGGATTAGAAACTTTTCCTATGACAAAAATAGGTTATAAAAATGATATGAGAATTCTTTTTCAAATTCTTGAGTATAGGAAAATAGGTTATACAAAGAAAACGTTAAGATATTTTACAGAGTTTCCTCTTTATATTTGGAAAAATTATTCTAAATAGTTAAAATATTATTTTAGGTTTAATTGTGTTATAGATTGAAAAATTACATCTATGGGAAAAGTTTACGACTGGTTTGAAGAAAGACTTGAAATTCAAGCTATAGCAGATGATATAACTAGCAAATATGTTCCACCCCATGTTAATATTTTTTATTGTTTTGGGGGTATAACTCTTACATGTTTCTTGATTCAAGTAGCGACAGGTTTTGCAATGACTTTTTATTATCGTCCTACAGTAAGCGAAGCATTTTCATCAGTAGAATACCTAATGACTGACGTTAACTTTGGTTGGCTTATACGCTCAATTCATCGTTGGTCAGCAAGCATGATGGTGCTAATGATGATTCTTCATGTTTGTCGTGTGTATTTAACTGGTGGTTTCAAGAAGCCAAGAGAATTAACATGGGTTACAGGTGTACTTTTAGCAGTTGTTACTGTATCCTTTGGTGTAACAGGATATTCATTACCTTGGGACCAAATTGGTTATTGGGCTTGTAAAATTGTAACAGGAGTACCAGAAGCTATCCCAGTTATAGGATCTCCACTTGTAGAATTATTACGTGGTGGTGTAAGTGTAGGACAAGCAACATTAACACGATTTTATAGTCTTCATACATTTGTATTACCTTTAATTGCTGCTGTCTTAATGCTAACACATTTTTTAATGATTCGGAAACAAGGAATTTCAGGTCCTTTATAATTTATAAATTATTAAAAAATCAAATATCAAAACATAAGGAGAAAATTTATGTCTGTTATCAAAAAACCTGATTTAACAAATCCGGTTCTACGTGCAAAACTAGCAAAAGGGATGGGTCATAATTATTATGGTGAACCTGCATGGCCAAATGATTTATTATATATCTTTCCAGTTGTAATATTAGGTACTTTTGCTCTTGTGATTGGACTATCGATTCTTGAACCATCTGCTATAGGTGAAAAAGCAAATCCTTTTGCTACTCCATTAGAGATTTTACCAGAATGGTATTTCTTCCCTACATTTAATTTATTACGCGTTTTACCTAACAAGCTTTTAGGTGTGGTTGCTATGGCTTCTGTACCTGCAGGTTTACTTATAGTTCCTTTCATTGAAAATATAAATAACTTCCAAAATCCTTTCAGAAGACCTATTGCTACGGCAGTCTTTTTACTTGGAACTGTTGTTGCAATTTGGTTAGGGATTGGTGCTTGTTTACCTATTAATAAAGCAGTAACTTTAGGTTTATTCTAAAATTTTTAATCTTTAGTAATATATTAAAAAATAAAAACTTTACCCTGGAATCAGGGTAGAGTTTTTAATCTAAATGTTTTTTTATTTTAAAGTAATTTTACCCCCTGCTTCTTCTATTTGTTTTTTAATATCGTCAGCTTCTGTTTTTGAAGCTTTTTCTTTGATTGGTTTTGGAGCAGATTCGACTAAATCTTTAGCTTCTTTTAGGCCTAAACCTGTTAAAGTTCTAACAACTTTTAGTACACTAAGTTTTTTATCAGCTGGAGGAGCTTCTGCTAAAATGACATCAAATTCAGTTTTGGCTTCCTCAGCAGGTTGAGCAGGACTTAAAGCAGCCATTGATGCTCCCATAACAAAACCACCTGCTTGTGAAGCATCGATGTTAAATGTTTTTTCTAGTTTTTCAACAAGGTCAGAAACTTCAATTAATGTAAGACTTTTTAGATCCTCAAGGATTTGATCTGTTTTTCCAGACATTTTTTTTTCTTTATTACGTTTGAATGAAATAAGCAATATTAAACATATTTTTAAAGTACAGAAAAATCAATTTCTATGGATGGTCCCATAGTACTACAAATATACATACGTTTTAAATATTTTCCTTTTACTCCCGTAGGTTTATTTTGTAATATTGATTTATAAACAGTTAGTAAATTATCTTGAAGTTGACTTGATTTAAAGTCAACTTTCCCAAAGTTGATATGAACAATACCTGTTTTATCAACACGATATTCTAATTTACCACGCTTAAATTCTTGAATAGCTAATTTTATATTTTTTGTAACTGTTCCAGCTTTTGGTGATGGCATTAAACCTTTAGGACCCAAAATACGACCTAATTTTGCTATCTTCGGCATCATATCTGGTTCTGCTATTAAAACATCAAAGTCTGTATACCCTTGACTAATTTGTTCAATAAGATCTTCAGAGCCTATACGTTCTGCTCCTATTTCACTAGCAACTAAACCACTATCAGAACTTGCAATGGCAACAACTCTAATGTTTTTTCCTGTCCCATGAGGTAATATAACAGTTGCTCGAAGTTGCTGGTCTGCATATTTTGGATTTAAATTTAGACAAAAATGAACCTCAGTTGATTCCGCAAATTTAGCTGTTGCAGTTTTTTGTAAGACTTCTATACCTTCTTCAAGAGAATATATTCTATCTTGAACTAAACTTTTAGCTTCTTTAAACCGTTTAGATGTACGTCGCATAATTTTCTCCTTAAGAATCTTGGATAGTTATACCCATATTCTTAGCTGTACCTTCTATTATTTTTATAGCCGATTGAATATTATCTGTATTTAGGTCAGGTAATTTTATACGTGCTATTTCTTCTAAGCCTTTTTTAGTAATCGACCCTACTTTAACTTTATTTGGCTTTGATGATCCTTTATTTATTTGTAAATTAACTTTTAATAAAACAGAAGCTGGTGGTGTTTTTAATATAAACGAAAAACTTCTGTCTTCATAAATAGAAATCTCCACAGGTATAATTAAATCAGTTTTATCTGCTGTACGCGCATTGTACTCTTTACAAAATAAAGCTATATTTACGCCATGTTGACCTAAAGCAGGACCTACTGGTGGTGCAGGTGTTGCTTTACCAGCACGTAGTGCTAGTTTTACAACAGCGACAATTTTTTTTGGCATTTTGAAAGGAAAAGTTTTTATTAAATGTTCTAAAATTCGACTTATAGATAG